GTTAATGTAGCTTAAAATTAAAGCAAGGCACTGAAAATGCCTAGATGAGTACACTAACTCCATAAACACATAGGTTTGGTCCCAGCCTTCCTGTTAACTCTCAATAGACTTACACATGCAAGCATCCACGCCCCGGTGAGTAACGCCCTCCGAATCAATTGGACTAAGAGGAGCAGGTATCAAGCACACATCCTGTAGCTCATGACGCCTTGCACAACCACACCCCCACGGGAGACAGCAGTGACAAAAATTAAGCTATAAACGAAAGTTTGACTAAGCCATGTTGACTAGGGTTGGTAAATCTCGTGCCAGCCACCGCGGTCATACGATTAACCCAAGCTAACAGGAACACGGCGTAAAACGTGTTAAAGCACCACATCAAATAGGGTTAAATCCTAATTAAACTGTAAAAAGCCATAATTACAACAAAAATAAACGACGAAAGTAACCCTACAGCAGCTGATACACTATAGCTAAGACCCAAACTGGGATTAGATACCCCACTATGCTTAGCCCTAAACACAAATAATTACAAAACAAAATTATTCGCCAGAGTACTACCGGCAATAGCCCAAAACTCAAAGGACTTGGCGGTGCTTTATACCCTTCTAGAGGAGCCTGTTCTATAATCGATAAACCCCGATAAACCTCACCAATCCTTGCTAATTCAGTCTATATACCGCCATCTTCAGCAAACCCTAAAAAGGAATAAAAGTAAGCTCAATCATATTGCATAAAGACGTTAGGTCAAGGTGTAACCTATGGAGTGGGAAGAAATGGGCTACATTTTCTATCCCTAGAAAATTTACATACGAAAGCCATTATGAAACTAATGGCCAAAGGAGGATTTAGCAGTAAACTAAGAATAGAGTGCTTAGTTGAATCAGGCCATGAAGCACGCACACACCGCCCGTCACCCTCCTCAAGTAAATATAGTGCACTTAAACTTATTCACACGCACCAACTCTATGAGAGGAGACAAGTCGTAACAAGGTAAGCATACTGGAAAGTGTGCTTGGACAAACCAAGATATAGCTTAACTAAAGCATCTAGTTTACACCTAGAAGATTTCACATGTCATGAATATCTTGAACTATACCTAGCCCAAACCCCACCCCAACAAAACAACCAAAACAAACCAAAACAAAACATTTACCCTAATTAAAAGTATAGGAGATAGAAATTTTAACACGGCGCTATAGAGAAAGTACCGTAAGGGAACGATGAAAGAAACAAATCAAAGTACAAAAAAGCAAAGATTAACCCTTGTACCTTTTGCATAATGAGTTAACAAGTATAAACTTAACAAAACGAATTTCAGCTAAGTACCCCGAAACCAGACGAGCTACTCACGAACAGTTTATTAGAACCAACTCATCTATGTGGCAAAATAGTGAGACGATTTTTGAGTAGAGGTGACACGCCTAACGAGCCTGGTGATAGCTGGTTGTCCAAAAAATGAATCTTAGTTCAGCTTTAAAGATACCAAAAATATAAATAAATTCACTGTATCTTTAAAAGTTAGTCTAAAAAGGTACAGCCTTTTAGAAACGGATACAACCTTAACTAGAGAGTAAGATTTAACAACACCATAGTAGGCCTAAAAGCAGCCACCAATTGAGAAAGCGTTAAAGCTCAACAATAAAAATAACATTAATACCAAAAATGAACAACCAACTCCTAGCCCTAATATTGGACTATTCTATTACCAAATAGAAGTAATAATGTTAATATGAGTAACAAGAAATATTTTCTCCTCGCACAAGTTTAAGTCAGTATCTGATAATATCCTGACTGTTAACAGTAAATAAAAATAACCTAACAATAAATGATTTATCAATTGTACTGTTAACCCAACACAGGAGTGCGCCCAGGAAAGATTAAAAGAAGTAAAAGGAACTCGGCAAACACAAACTCCGCCTGTTTACCAAAAACATCACCTCTAGCATCCCCAGTATTAGAGGCACTGCCTGCCCGGTGACTAGACGTTAAACGGCCGCGGTATCCTGACCGTGCAAAGGTAGCATAATCATTTGTTCTCTAAATAAGGACTTGTATGAAAGGCAACACGAGAGTTTTACTGTCTCTTACTTCCAATCAGTGAAATTGACCTCCCCGTGAAGAGGCGGGGATAAACTAACAAGACGAGAAGACCCTATGGAGCTTTAACTAACTAACCCAAAGAAAACATACTCAACCGCCAAGGGATAATAGCACTCTTTATGGGCTAGCAGTTTTGGTTGGGGTGACCTCGGAGAACAAAAAATCCTCCGAACGATTTTAAAGGCTAGACTTACAAGTCAAACCCAAATTATCGCTTATTGATCCAAAAACTTGATCAACGGAACAAGTTACCCTAGGGATAACAGCGCAATCCTATTCAAGAGTCCATATCGACAATAGGGTTTACGACCTCGATGTTGGATCAGGACACCCCGATGGTGCAACCGCTATCAAAGGTTCGTTTGTTCAACGATTAAAGTCCTACGTGATCTGAGTTCAGACCGGAGTAATCCAGGTCGGTTTCTATCTGTTATGTATTTCTCCCAGTACGAAAGGACAAGAGAAATAAGGCCAACTTCAATAAAGCGCCTTAAACCAATTAATGACCCTATCTCAATTAATCCAACAAACAAAACCCGCCCTAGATAAGGGCTCAGTTAAGGTGGCAGAGCCCGGTAATTGCGTAAAACTTAAACCTTTATACTCAGAGATTCAAATTCTCTCCTTAACAAAATGCTTATAATCAACATTTTAATACTCATCATTCCTATCCTCCTAGCCGTGGCTTTCCTCACTCTAGTTGAACGAAAAGTCCTAGGCTACATACAACTCCGAAAAGGCCCGAACATTGTAGGACCCTATGGCCTACTTCAACCCATCGCCGATGCAATTAAACTCTTCATTAAAGAACCATTACGACCCGCCACATCCTCAATTTCAATGTTCATTTTAGCACCCATTCTAGCCCTAAGTCTGGCCCTGACCATATGAATTCCCTTACCAATACCCCACCCTCTAATCAATATAAACTTAGGGGTCCTCTTTATACTAGCTATATCAAGCTTAGCCGTATACTCAATCCTCTGATCAGGCTGAGCCTCCAACTCAAAGTACGCCCTCATTGGGGCCCTACGAGCAGTAGCGCAAACAATCTCATATGAAGTAACACTAGCAATTATTTTACTATCAGTTTTACTGATAAATGGATCCTTCACCCTTTCTACGCTAATCATTACACAAGAGCAAGTGTGATTAATCTTCCCAGCATGACCCCTAGCAATAATGTGATTTATCTCAACACTAGCAGAAACAAACCGAGCGCCATTTGACCTCACCGAAGGTGAGTCTGAACTGGTATCAGGCTTTAATGTAGAATACGCTGCAGGACCATTTGCCCTATTTTTCATAGCAGAGTACGCAAACATCATTATAATAAATATCTTTACAACAACCCTCTTCCTAGGAGCATTTCACAACCCTTACATACCAGAACTCTACACAATTAACTTTACCATCAAATCTCTACTGCTTACAGTCACTTTCCTATGAATCCGAGCATCCTACCCTCGATTCCGTTACGACCAACTAATACATTTACTATGAAAAAACTTCTTACCACTAACTCTAGCCCTATGTATATGACACGTATCACTACCTATCCTTCTATCAAGCATCCCCCCACAAACATAAGAAATATGTCTGATAAAAGAATTACTTTGATAGAGTAAATAATAGAGGTTTAAGCCCTCTTATTTCTAGAATTATAGGGATCGAACCTACTCCTAAGAACCCAAAACTCTTCGTGCTCCCAAGTACACCAAATTCTAATAGTAAGGTCAGCTAATTAAGCTATCGGGCCCATACCCCGAAAATGTTGGTTTATATCCTTCCCGTACTAATAAACCCAATCATCTTTTCTACTATACTAATAACCGTTATACTTGGAACCATTATTGTTATAACTAGCTCCCACTGATTATTCATCTGAATCGGATTCGAAATAAATATACTCGCCATCATTCCCATTATAATAAAAAAACACAACCCACGAGCCACAGAAGCATCAACCAAATATTTCCTAACTCAATCAACAGCCTCAATACTACTAATAATAGCTGTTGTTATTAACTTAATATTTTCAGGTCAATGAACTGTAATAAAACTATTCAACCCAACAGCCTCCATACTTATAACCATAGCCCTCGCTATAAAACTAGGAATAGCTCCATTCCACTTCTGGGTCCCAGAAGTGACACAGGGTATCCCCCTATCCTCAGGCTTAATTTTACTAACGTGACAAAAACTAGCACCTATATCAGTATTATACCAGATTCTCCCATCCATCAACCTAAACCTAATCTTAACCCTATCAATTCTATCCATTATAATTGGAGGCTGAGGAGGACTAAACCAAACCCAACTACGAAAAATCATAGCCTACTCATCAATCGCCCACATAGGCTGAATGACAGCAGTCTTATTATACAACCCCACCATAACATTACTAAACCTAATTATTTATATTATCATAACCTCCACCATATTTACACTATTTATAGCCAACTCAACCACAACCACCCTGTCACTATCACACACATGAAACAAAGCACCCATCATAACAGTCCTAATCCTYATYACCCTCCTATCAATAGGAGGACTCCCYCCACTATCCGGATTTATACCAAAATGAATAATTATYCAAGAAATAACAAAAAATAACAGCATTATYTTACCCACCTTCATAGCAATCACAGCGYTACTAAATYTATATTTCTACATACGACTCACATACTCTACCGCACTCACAATATTTCCCTCCACAAACAATATAAAAATAAAATGACAATTCTCAACTACAAAACGAATAACCCTCCTACCAACAATAACCGTACTATCCACTATACTAYTACCACTYACACCAATCCTCTCAATYYTAGAATAGGAATTTAGGTTAAACAGACCAAGAGCCTTCAAAGCCCTAAGCAAGTATAAGTTACTTAATTCCTGATAAGGATTGCAAGACCACATCTTACATCAATTGAATGCAAATCAACCACTTTAATTAAGCTAAATCCTCACTAGATTGGTGGGCTCCACCCCCACGAAACTTTAGTTAACAGCTAAACACCCTAGACAACTGGCTTCAATCTACTTCTCCCGCCGCAGGGAAAAAAAGGCGGGAGAAGCCCCGGCAGAATTAAAGCTGCTTCTTTGAATTTGCAATTCAATATGTTTTATTCACTACAGGACCTGGTAAAAAGAGGAATCAAACCTCCGTTCTTAGATTTACAGTCTATTGCTTTACTCAGCCATTTTACCTATGTTCATCAACCGCTGACTATTTTCAACCAACCATAAAGACATCGGCACCCTCTACCTTCTATTTGGTGCCTGAGCTGGCATAGTAGGAACTGCCCTAAGCCTGTTAATTCGCGCTGAACTAGGCCAACCTGGAACCCTACTTGGAGACGATCAAATCTACAATGTAGTCGTAACCGCACACGCATTCGTGATAATTTTCTTCATAGTAATACCCATTATAATTGGAGGCTTCGGCAACTGACTAGTGCCTCTGATAATTGGAGCCCCTGACATAGCATTCCCTCGGATAAACAACATAAGTTTTTGACTCCTCCCCCCTTCCTTCCTATTACTCCTAGCATCCTCTATGGTTGAAGCCGGAGCAGGAACAGGCTGAACCGTATATCCCCCTCTAGCAGGTAACCTAGCCCATGCAGGACCCTCAGTAGACCTGACCATTTTCTCTCTGCACCTAGCAGGTGTCTCCTCAATTCTAGGGGCCATCAATTTTATTACAACCATCATTAATATAAAACCCCCTGCAATATCACAGTATCAAACTCCCCTATTCGTGTGGTCTGTACTGATTACTGCCGTATTACTCCTCCTCTCACTCCCTGTGTTGGCAGCTGGTATTACAATGCTACTAACAGACCGAAACCTAAACACAACTTTCTTTGACCCAGCAGGAGGAGGGGATCCTATTTTATATCAACACCTATTTTGATTCTTTGGGCACCCTGAAGTGTATATTCTTATTTTACCCGGATTTGGAATAATCTCCCACATTGTAACTTACTATTCAGGAAAAAAAGAACCATTCGGATACATAGGAATAGTATGAGCCATAATATCAATCGGATTCTTAGGGTTTATTGTATGAGCCCACCACATATTCACAGTCGGAATAGATGTCGATACACGGGCCTACTTCACATCAGCTACCATAATTATTGCCATCCCAACCGGAGTAAAAGTCTTTAGCTGATTAGCAACACTCCACGGAGGTAATATCAAATGATCCCCCGCTATAATATGAGCCCTGGGCTTCATTTTCCTTTTCACAGTTGGAGGCCTAACTGGAATTGTTCTAGCTAATTCCTCCCTCGACATCGTTCTCCACGACACATATTATGTAGTCGCACACTTCCATTACGTATTATCAATAGGAGCTGTATTCGCTATTATGGGAGGATTCGTACATTGATTTCCCCTATTCTCAGGCTACACTCTTAACGATACATGAGCCAAAATTCACTTTGCAATTATATTTGTAGGCGTTAACATAACTTTCTTCCCACAACACTTCCTGGGACTATCCGGCATACCACGACGATACTCTGATTACCCAGACGCATACACAATATGAAATACTATCTCATCTATGGGCTCATTTATTTCACTAACAGCAGTAATACTAATAATTTTTATCATCTGAGAAGCATTCGCATCCAAACGAGAAGTCCTAGCTGTAGACCTAACCACAACAAATCTAGAGTGATTAAATGGGTGTCCTCCACCATATCACACATTTGAAGAACCCACATACGTTAACCTAAAATAAGAAAGGAAGGAATCGAACCCCCTGCCATTGGTTTCAAGCCAACACCATAACCACTATGTCTCTCTCAATTAAACGAGATGTTAGTAAAACATTACATAATCTTGTCAAGATTAAATTACAGGTGAAAATCCCGTACATCTCATATGGCATATCCTATACAGCTAGGTTTTCAAGACGCAACATCACCCATTATAGAAGAACTGCTACATTTTCATGACCACACACTAATAATCGTTTTCCTAATTAGCTCATTAGTTCTTTACATTATTGCACTGATACTAACAACAAAATTAACCCATGTAAGCACTATAGATGCACAAGAAGTAGAGACAATCTGAACCATCATACCAGCTATTATTCTAATCACAATTGCCCTACCATCTTTACGGATCCTATACATAATAGACGAAATCAACAACCCATCTCTCACAGTAAAAACTATAGGACATCAATGATACTGAAGCTATGAATATACAGACTACGAAGACCTAACCTTCGACTCCTATATAATCCCAACATCAGAATTGAAGCCAGGAGAACTACGACTACTAGAAGTAGATAACCGAGTTGTATTGCCCATAGAAATAACAATTCGAATATTAATTTCTTCTGAAGACGTCCTCCACTCATGAGCAGTACCTTCCCTAGGACTAAAAACAGACGCAATTCCAGGTCGTTTAAATCAAACAACCCTCATGTCAACTCGTCCAGGCCTATTCTATGGTCAATGCTCAGAAATCTGCGGATCAAATCACAGTTTCATACCAATTGTTCTCGAACTAGTCCCACTAGAATACTTCGAAAAATGATCTGCATCAATACTATAAAATCATCGAGAAGCTATACCAGCATTAACCTTTTAAGTTAAAGACTGAGAGCATAATTCTCTCCTTGATGATATGCCACAACTAGATACATCAACGTGACTTACAATAATCCTATCAATATTTCTAACTCTCTTTATTATTTTCCAATTAAAAATCTCAAAACACAATTTCTACTATAGTCCAGAATTGACAACTACAAAAACACCAAAACAAAACACCCCTTGAGAAATAACATGAACGAAAATTTATTTGCCTCTTTCATTACCCCTATAATTTTAGGCCTCCCCCTTGTTACCCTCATTGTTCTATTCCCCAGCCTACTGTTCCCTACATCAAACCGATTGATTAATAATCGCCTCATCTCCCTCCAACAATGAATACTTCAACTCGTATCAAAACAAATAATAAGTATTCATAACATTAAAGGACAAACATGAACACTAATACTAATATCCCTAATTCTATTCATTGGGTCTACAAATTTACTAGGTCTATTGCCCCACTCATTTACACCAACAACACAACTATCAATAAACTTAGGCATGGCTATCCCCCTATGAGCAGGGGCCGTAATCACGGGCTTTCGCAACAAAACCAAAGCATCACTTGCCCACTTCCTACCACAAGGAACACCAACCCCCCTAATCCCAATACTAGTAATCATCGAAACCATCAGTCTCTTTATCCAACCAATGGCTCTCGCCGTACGACTAACGGCCAACATCACAGCAGGCCATTTATTAATTCACTTAATTGGAGGAGCCACTCTTGCACTAATAAATATCAGCACCACAACAGCATTCATTACATTTATTATCTTAATCCTACTAACAATTCTAGAATTCGCGGTAGCTATAATTCAAGCCTACGTATTTACCCTCCTAGTTAGCCTATACTTGCATGACAACACATAATGACACACCAAACCCATGCTTATCACATAGTAAACCCTAGCCCCTGACCCCTCACAGGAGCACTATCCGCCCTCCTAATAACATCCGGCCTTACCATATGATTCCACTTCAACTCAATAATTCTACTGGCCCTAGGCCTAACAACAAATATACTTACAATATTCCAATGATGACGAGATATTATCCGAGAAAGTACTTTCCAAGGCCATCACACCCCAACTGTCCAAAAAGGCCTTCGCTACGGAATAATCCTCTTCATTGTCTCCGAGGTCCTATTCTTCACCGGATTCTTCTGAGCTTTTTACCACTCGAGCCTTGCTCCCACACCTGAACTAGGCGGCTGCTGACCCCCAACAGGCATCCACCCACTCAACCCCCTAGAAGTCCCACTACTCAACACCTCCGTTCTTCTAGCCTCAGGAGTCTCTATTACTTGGGCCCACCATAGCCTTATAGAAGGAAACCGCAACCACATACTACAGGCCCTATTTATTACCATCATACTAGGTGTTTACTTTACGCTACTACAAGCCTCAGAATATTATGAAGCACCATTTACCATCTCGGACGGAGTGTATGGCTCAACCTTCTTCGTAGCCACAGGATTTCACGGCCTCCACGTCATTATTGGATCTACCTTCCTAATTGTTTGCTTCTTCCGCCAACTAAAATTTCACTTCACCTCTAGTCACCATTTCGGTTTCGAAGCAGCTGCTTGATACTGACACTTCGTAGACGTAGTATGGCTTTTCCTCTACATCTCCATCTACTGATGAGGTTCATGTTCTTTTAGTATTAATCAGTACAACTGACTTCCAATCAGTTAGTTTCGGTTAAACCCGAAAAAGATCAATAAACCTTATAATTACTCTTCTAACCAATTTTATACTAGCCACACTACTCGTAACTATTGCATTCTGACTTCCTCAACTGAACGTATACTCAGAAAAAACAAGCCCATATGAGTGCGGGTTTGACCCCATAGGATCCGCTCGCCTCCCCTTCTCCATGAAATTTTTCCTAGTAGCCATCACATTTCTCCTCTTCGACCTAGAAATTGCACTACTTCTTCCACTTCCATGAGCCTCACAAACAACTAACCTAAACACTATGCTCACTATGGCCCTTCTCCTAATTTTCCTACTAGCCGTAAGCCTAGCCTACGAATGAACCCAAAAAGGACTAGAATGAACCGAATATGGTATTTAGTTTAAAACAAAATAAATGATTTCGACTCATTAGATTATGATTAAACTCATAATTACCATATGTCCCTCGTATACATAAATATCATAATAGCATTTGCAATGTCTCTCATAGGACTATTAATATATCGATCTCATCTAATATCCTCTCTCCTATGCCTAGAGGGAATAATATTATCCTTATTTGTCATAGCCACCCTAACAATCCTAAATTCACACTTCACCTTGGCCAGTATAATACCCATTATCCTATTGGTTTTTGCAGCCTGTGAAGCAGCACTGGGCCTATCTTTGCTGGTAATGGTATCAAACACATACGGTACCGACTATGTACAAAACCTTAACCTACTACAATGCTAAAATATATTATTCCCACAATAATACTCATACCCTTGACCTGATTATCAAAAAATAACATAATCTGAATTAACTCCACACTTCACAGTTTATTAATTAGCCTAACAAGCCTACTCCTCATAAATCAATTCGGTGACAACAGCCTTAACTTCTCATTAACTTTTTTCTCCGACTCATTATCTACTCCACTACTAATTCTAACTATATGACTTCTTCCCTTGATACTTATAGCAAGTCAACACCACCTATCAAAAGAAAGCCTAGCCCGAAAAAAACTATTTATCTCAATACTAATCTTACTACAGCTATTTCTAATCATAACATTCGCTGCTGCAGAACTGATCTTCTTCTACATCCTATTTGAGGCAACACTAATCCCCACACTCATTATTATTACTCGATGAGGGAATCAAACAGAACGCCTAAATGCCGGCCTCTATTTCCTATTTTACACACTAACAGGATCCCTACCCTTACTAGTCGCACTAATTTATATCCAAAACACAATAGGATCCCTAAATTTCCTAATCCTTCAATACTGAGTACAGCCAATACCCAACTCCTGATCCAACACTTTCATATGGCTAGCGTGTATGATAGCCTTTATAGTAAAAATACCACTCTACGGACTTCACCTCTGACTACCCAAAGCCCATGTAGAAGCCCCTATCGCAGGCTCCATAGTCCTCGCAGCAATCCTGCTAAAACTAGGAGGATACGGCATGCTACGAATCACACTACTCCTAAACCCAGTAACTGACTTCATATCATATCCATTTATTATACTGTCATTATGAGGTATGATCATAACCAGCTCAATCTGTCTCCGCCAAACAGACCTGAAATCACTTATCGCATACTCCTCCGTTAGCCACATAGCACTTGTCATCGTAGCTATTCTCATTCAAACACCCTGAAGCTACATAGGAGCTACCGCCCTGATAATCGCCCATGGCCTTACATCCTCCATACTTTTCTGCCTAGCAAACTCCAACTACGAACGAATCCACAGCCGCACAATAATTTTAGCCCGTGGCCTACAAACACTTCTTCCACTAATAGCAACCTGATGACTCTTAGCAAGCCTAACTAACCTAGCTCTACCCCCTACAATTAACCTAATCGGAGAATTGCTCGTAATGATATCAACCCTCTCATGATCTAACATCACAATTATCTTAATAGGATTTAACATAGTACTCACCGCTTTATATTCCCTCTATATATTAATCACAACACAACGGGGCAAATATACCCACCACATCAACAACATCTCACCCTCCTTTACACGAGAAAATGCACTCATAGCCCTACACATATTACCTTTATTACTCCTCTCCCTAAACCCAAAAATTATCCTAGGTCCTCTATATTGTAAATATAGTTTAAAAAAACATTAGACTGTGAATCTAACAATAGAAGCCTACTATCTTCTTATTTACCGAAAAAGAATGCAAGAACTGCTAATTCCACGCCCCCATGTCTAACAACATGGCTTTTTCAAACTTTTAAAGGATGGCAGTTATCCATTGGTCTTAGGAACCAAAAAATTGGTGCAACTCCAAATAAAAGTAATAAATCTATTTTCTTCCTTCACATTAATAACCCTAATCTTACTGACCGCACCCCTCATAGCAACCAACCTTAACACCTATAAACCCTCCAATTACCCTCTCTACGTAAAAACAACCATCTCATACGCCTTTATTATTAGTATAATCCCCACAATAATATTTATTCACACAGGACAAGAAACAGTCATTTCAAACTGACACTGACTAACTATTCAAACCCTCAAATTATCTATAAGCTTCAAAATGGACTACTTCTCAATAATATTTGTCCCAGTAGCACTATTCGTCACATGATCCATCATAGAATTCTCAATATGATATATACACTCAGACCCTAACATCAATCAATTCTTTAAATATCTACTCCTATTTCTTATCACAATACTTATTCTCGTCACTGCAAACAACCTCTTCCAGCTATTTATTGGCTGAGAAGGAGTAGGAATCATATCCTTTTTACTAATCGGATGATGATACGGACGAACAGACGCAAACACAGCAGCCCTACAAGCAATCCTATATAACCGCATTGGAGACATCGGATTTATCCTAGCTATAGCATGATTTCTAACTAACCTTAACACCTGAGATCTTCAACAAATCTTTGCACTAAAACCAGAAAACTCAAATTTACCACTATTAGGCTTAACACTAGCCGCAACCGGAAAATCCGCACAATTCGGCCTACACCCATGACTACCCTCCGCAATAGAAGGCCCAACCCCTGTCTCAGCATTACTCCACTCAAGTACAATAGTAGTAGCAGGCATCTTTTTACTAATTCGCTTCTACCCATTAACAGAAAACAACAAATTTGCCCAGTCTATCATATTATGCCTGGGAGCTATCACCACACTATTTACAGCAATGTGCGCCCTCACCCAAAACGATATTAAAAAAATTATCGCCTTCTCCACATCCAGTCAACTCGGCCTTATGATAGTGACAATCGGAATTAACCAACCCTACCTAGCATTCCTCCACATTTGCACCCACGCCTTCTTCAAAGCCATACTGTTTATATGCTCTGGTTCTATTATCCATAGCCTAAATGACGAACAAGACATCCGAAAAATAGGAGGCCTGTTCAAAACAATACCATTTTCCACAACAGCCCTCATTATCGGCAGTCTAGCACTAACAGGGATACCCTTCCTCACCGGATTCTATTCCAAAGATCTAATTATTGAATCCGCCAATACGTCATATACCAACGCCTGAGCCCTCTTAATAACACTTATCGCTACCTCCTTCACGGCCATCTATAGCACCCGTATTATCTTTTTCACACTCTTAGGACAACCCCGATTCCCAGCTCTTATTACTATTAATGAAAACAACCCGTTCCTAATTAATTCAATCAAACGCTTACTAATTGGAAGCCTCTTCGCAGGATTTATTATCTCCAACAACATCCCCCCAACAACAATTCCCCAAATAACTATACCCCACTATCTAAAAATAACTGCCCTGGCAATCACAGCCCTAGGCTTTATCTTAGCACTAGAAATCAGCAACATAACCTACCTCCTGAAATTCAACTACCCATCAAACATCTTCAAATTTTCCAACCTACTAGGATATTACCCCACAATTATACACCGCCTAACCCCTTACACAAACCTAACAATAAGCCAAAAATCAGCATCTTCCCTCCTAGATCTTATTTGATTAGAAACTATCTTACCAAAGACCATTTCAATAACCCAAACAAAAATATCCACTGTAGTCACAAACCAGAAAGGCTTAATTAAACTGTATTTCCTCTCTTTCCTAATTACAATTCTCATCAGTATGATCTTATTTAATTTCCACGAGTAATCTCTATGATCACTACAACACCAATCAATAAAGACCAACCAGTAACAATAACCAATCAAGTACCATAACTGTACAAAGCAGCAATTCCTATGGCCTCCTCACTAAAAAACCCAGAATCCCCCGTATCATAAATAACCCAATCCCCTATCCCATTAAATTCAAACACAATCTCCACCTCCTTGTCCTTCAATACATAGTAAACCATAAGAAATTCCATTAATAAACCAGTGACAAATGCCCCTAAAACAGCCTTACTAGAAACTCAAACCTCAGGATACTGTTCAGTAGCCATAGCAGTTGTATAACCAAAAACTACCATTATACCCCCTAAATAAATTAAAAAAACCATCAAACCTAAAAAAGACCCACCAAAATTCAACACAATCCCACATCCAACTCCACCACTCACAATCAACCCTAACCCCCCATAAATAGGCGAAGGTTTTGAAGAAAACCCTACAAAACCAAGCACAAAAATAATACTCAAAATAAATACAAGATATATTATCATTATTCTCACATGGACTCTAACCATGACCAATGATATGAAAAACCATCGTTGTTATTCAACTACAAGAACACTAATGACCAATATCCGAAAAACTCACCCACTAATAAAAATTGTAAATAACGCGTTTATTGACCTCCCAACCCCATCAAACATCTCATCATGATGAAACTTCGGCTCCCTCCTAGGTATCTGCCTAATTCTACAAATCTTAACAGGCCTATTTCTAGCAATACACTACACATCCGACACAACAACAGCATTCTCTTCTGTAACACACATTTGCCGGGATGTAAACTACGGCTGAATCATTCGATATATACACGCAAACGGAGCATCAATATTCTTCATCTGCCTATTCATGCACGTAGGACGAGGCCTATACTACGGATCATACACTTTCTTAGAAACATGAAACATAGGGGTAATTCTTCTACTCATAACAATAGCTACAGCATTCATAGGCTATGTCCTACCATGAGGACAAATATCATTCTGAGGAGCTACAGTCATCACTAACCTCCTCTCAGCAATCCCATACATCGGCACAAACCTAGTCGAATGAATCTGAGGAGGATTCTCCGTAGACAAAGCCACCCTCACCCGATTTTTTGCTTTTCACTTTATCCTCCCATTTATCATCGTAGCCCTCGCTATAGTACATTTGCTCTTCCTCCACGAAACAGGATCCAACAACCCCACAGGAATTCCATCAGACACGGACAAAATCCCATTCCACCCCTACTATACAATCAAAGACATTCTAGGCGCCATACTACTAATCCTTACCCTTATACTACTAGTATTATTCACACCCGACCTACTTGGAGACCCAGACAACTATACCCCAGCAAACCCACTCAACACACCCCCTCACATTAAACCAGAGTGATACTTCCTATTTGCATACGCAATCCTACGATCAATTCCTAACAAACTAGGCGGAGTTCTAGCCCTACTCCTCTCAATTCTAATTCTAGCACTCGTACCTTTCCTCCACACATCCAAACAACGAAGCATAATATTCCGACCAATCAGCCAATGTATATTCTGAATACTAGTAGCAGACTTACTGACACTCACATGAATTGGAGGACAGCCGGTCGAACACCCTTATATCATTATTGGACAACTAGCATCCATCATATACTTCCTCATCATCCTGGTGCTAATGCCAATGGCTAGCACTATCGAAAACAACCTCCTAAAATGAAGACAAGTCTTTGTAGTACAACTAGTATACTGGTCTTGTAAACCAGAGAAGGAGAACAACCAGCCTCCCCAAGACTTCAAGGAAGAAGCTATAGCTCCACTATCAACACCCAAAGCTGAAGTTCTATTTAAACTACTCCCTGAATTACCACTAACACCTTCTATTAATATACCACTAAAAACATTAAGAGCCTTCCCAGTATCAAATCTACCAAAACTTTCAATAATATAACACTAATTTCCTACTCCACACGCAACAACGCATGATGGACGTAATATATGTTTAGTACGCAACCCATAATCTTAACCCATTAAATAGCACGTAGACATAATGTAACACAAGCGCGCTATGTGCGTAGCACATTAAATGGTTTCCCCCATGCGTATAAGCATGTACATAAGTATTAATGTAATAAGGACATGATATGTATTATAGTACATTAAATGATTGTCCCCCCGCGTATAAGCAAGTACATTTGAGTTCAGTAATAGTACATAGTACATTTTAATGTTTACTCGTGCATGGCACATTCGAGTCAAATCAGCCCTTGTCAACATGCGTATCCCTTCCACTAGATCACGAGCTTAATTACCATGCCGCGTGAAACCAGCAACCCGCTTGGCAGGGATCCCTCTTCTCGCTCCGGGCCCATTCCTTGTGGGGGTAGCTATTTAATGAACTTTATCAGACATCTGGTTCTTTCTTCAGGGCCATCTCATCTAAAATCGCCCACTCTTTCCTCTTAAATAAGACATCTCGATGGACTAGTGACTAATCAGCCCATGCTCACACATAACTGTGCTGTCATACATTTGGTATTTTTAATTTTTTGGGGGATGCTTGGACTCAGCTATGGCCGTCAAAGGCCCCGACCCGGAGCATAAATTGTAGCTGGACTTAACTGCATCTTGAGCACCCGCATAATGGTAGGCAAGGACATCATAATTAATGGTCACAGGACATACTTATCATATATGCTCTTCGTACCCCCTCCTATCTTCCCTCCCCCTCCCCTTTTATATTTACATCCATTCTTAACACACTCATCCCTAGATATAAACCTAAATTTATCCTCTCTTCAATACTCAAATCTGCACTCCAACCAAGATAGACATATAGGCACCTGGGTCTTCCCCATAAAACA